TTCTGTATATTCCACTTACTAGAGAGGTTCCCAGGGAATTCATTAGAGGAATATTTCCAATAAATACGGTTTGTTCTTGCATATCTCTACCGGTTTTCCAAATTAATCCCGCGGATACATATAATTCAGAAGAGTATGTGAGTGATTCATACACAGCATCTCTTTCTTTTATCAAGGGCTCTGCCAATTGATATGTTGGCACAAATAATTGAAATTCAATTTCTTGGTCTGTATCTTCAATTTTTGGAAACTTATGAAGTTCTTCCATCAAGCCTTGATCAATGAACCTACAAAATCCGTCAAATTGTATCTGACTAAACCCTGGTATTGTATACATTCCCTCATTTCCATCCCGGAACATCTTAAGTTTTCCGTTTATCGAAAAAATCCAACTATTGGCTCACTCTTCGTTGAACCATATAGATTGATCTAGCAACGACGGAATGTATATTTTGCTCATTTGAACAACATGAAATTTTATCCAACCCCATATACATATATATATGTACTAAATACGTATGAACGGAGGAATAAAAAAAAATGTGACTCAAATTCGAATTTGCGACAGATACAAATGGAAATGAATTGATAAAACATTCCTGGAAACATAATTCTGCCACTTAGACTTATGGAGTCTTGTATAGAATATCAAAATAGATCCAATTTCTACCTTATGATATTACGATCAGATTGGGTACCATAAATGGATTCGGAATTGAATCTGTTCTCTATGAGTGAGATAAAGACAGAATAATCAGGAACCGTCTAGAGTTGACTTTGATTTTAGCACTTAATTTATTTCATCGATTCCATTATTCAAAAAATGATTCGCAGAGAGAAAAGATATTTCTACCCATTTGTTAATTAGTAGAATACGATTGAAGTGCGTAAGAGAAGTCATATTTATTAAGTACATGCAGATATAACTATCTAGCTATCCGTATATCCCATCTTTTATCGAAGTTCCCTTGAGGCAACATAGGTCGTGCTATATCCAAATTTCGATTTTATATTCAATATATTCAATGAAAAATGCAAGCACGACGATTTCCTAATAGGAATATGTAGATAAGATACCTGACTAGGTATCCGTGTAAGAATTTCTGTTCTGGGGTTTACATATACACATAATTGTTGTTATAATTGAAATTGAAAAGGATTAATTATGGAAAAGAATTGAGACTGATTAGTCGTATATCAATTTGATCTCCTTATGTCATTAAGGAAACCAAATTGGAGATCAAAATCCAAGAACCATTCATGAATTCACAGTCATTAATGCTTCCAATTTGCTCTGAATTTTGGATTCTGTGACTGGAAATCCATTTTTCTCTTTCAATAGAAAAAAAAAAAGGGGAAAGCTTGGTGTTGTGTGTTTTGAAATACAATCAATCTAAGAGAACAACAGGATCCAATCAAAAAAAACAAATGGTTCAGCAATTCCCCAGAATATTTCCATCTATATCTATTTTGTATCGTTTTGGCGGCATGGCCGAGTGGTAAGGCGGGGGACTGCAAATCCTTTCTCCCCAGTTCAAATCCGGGTGTCGCCTGATTAACAAAAGACTCGGAATTTCTTACCCTACTAAACTAATAGAACTCACAAAATTCTTGCCTGGCAGAAGCAGAGGTAAGGGGCGGGGACTGTCGATACCCAATTTTAAGAATCGGGGGGTTGACTTTCAATTATTTCTTCAAAAATCGGGGTGTGACCCAAACCTGTACCATACCAATATGAATTACCAATATAAATAAAGAAATACTCACTTAATTACGGATTCCTGATGCGTTCAGGCCATTGATTTGATTTATCAATCGAATCAAATCCATAGTAAGATTCAATTGTGAGATTCAGAACTACGAAAGTCAGGGACCGTAAATCCGTGTATCCAAAGGAAGGTTCCTAAGAGACTGTAAATCCTTGCTCCTAGGATCCAAGAAGGGGTTATAGGAAGGACTATAAATACTTCCTAATTACCTTACCCTACTAGTGTTTACTGACTGAGTCTTGAAGTAGATTGGGTAGGCTGGTGGGGAATCCAATTAGGAGTTGTGGAAAGAACTGAAGATACTTTGTATCCATACAAACTCATGAGAGTCTCTGAGTGCTCAGGTTTTCAATTAATATTGTATGGGTGATTGGCTTTTATAGAATAAAAGTGGAAAAAAGTGCTTTCGTTGGGGTAACCCCGCCAAGAATGTAATAGGGTGTCTTCCAATTGTTTCACATTTCACAGAAGTAGAGACAGTAAGGCTTAGATGGGAAATTAGGAGTATGTGATAGATAGTTATATATCTTGATGGTATATTTTTTTTTCTGCTTTTTGTTTATGAAAGGCAACAATAGGTCTTACTATTCCTACATATTATTCCATTAGTCACATTCCCTTGAGACTTCCAAGGGGCAACTGTGTATCTTGCTTGTACTTAGTGCTTTCCGATTCCACCAGAAATCATATAGGGACTTGTTACGGGTGTATTCATTGGATTGGTTCATCAA